TGGCTTACTTAATAATACTTAAAAATAGAGTTAATAATCGAGATTCCTTGCCGATACTATAATAAAAAAGAAATCTATTCAATGAATAGCAGCATAAGATCCATTGAGTTCTCTTCGCACTCCTTTGTGAAAGAGTAGAATGAGAAAGCTAATGAATCTTAAACCCATTGATAAAAAGAAAAAAAGAGGATAAATACTATAGTTAGTGAATAAAAGAGGGTTTGGGGATAGAGGGACTTGAACCCTCACAACTTATAAAGTCGACGGATTTTCCTTTTACTAGAAATTTCATTGTTGTCAGTATTGACATGTAGAATGGGACTCTCTCTTTATCCTCGTCCGATTAATCCACTTTTTAAAAGATCTCGAAAACTATGAATTGAAGGATTTGATTACTCAATATTTGATTGGAATGGGTTCACAATAATTCTAAAAAAATTCAGAATTTTCTATTTCATAATCATTCCTAATTTCATTCTAAAAAAGAATAAAGAACCTATATTATGATATGGGTTCCGTGATTAATCGTTTGCTATGTCAGTATCTATACGTGTGTATTAGATGTATAAAGCCCTTACTTTCTCTAAATTTAGAGAGAGTTCCACTACCAACACAACGTAATCAACTCGATTCGTTAGAACAGCTTCCATTGAGTCTCTGCACCTATCCTTTTCCTTTGGATTCTAGTTCGAGAACCACTTGTTTTCTCAAAACACGGATTTGGCTCAGGATTGCCCTTTTTTAATTCCAGGGTTTCTCTGAATTTGGAAGTTACCACTTAGCAGGTTTCCATACCAAGGCTCAATACAATCAAGTCCGTAGCGTCTACCGATTTCGCCATATCCCCATTTTCCTTTTCTTTGATTGAGACCTGGATTCCTTGTGTAATTTCATCCATCTCTTAGTTTTTTTTGGAATCGTTGAATTAATTACTCGACGTAGTCTAGCAGTTCGTCTCTATTTGACAGACCCTGCTTATTGCAATTCAGAATTGAATTGATTCTATCGTTGATGTATTTGCAATTCAATCCGAATCAATATATCCCAAAGTTTTTCTCTCCCCCACCCCCCCCCGCCTTTCTTTTTTAGAGTATTCAAAATCATACTATAACGCTTGATATTCATTCTTTTTTTTTTTCTAATCAGAATTAGCAATTTCATTTGCTATGATTCTATGTTCTCCTTAGTGAAATATTAATCATTAAATTATTAAGAAATAACAAAAAAAACAAAATATCTCAAAAAATGTCTATAATGATCGAATGAAAATGCCAAGAAATTCGCATTTTCTCTTTATTATATCTTTCATCATATATATTATTCTTTTCTATGTATTAGATTACTCATCCGAGCCATATCAAATTGAAAATATCTGAAATCAAATTCAATATAGAAATTGGAATAGATTCTATTCTATTAGAAAAATCAATTTGCGAATTAGAGAAATAAAAAGAAAGTTCAAAAATTTCTATAATCCTATTTAAGGATATCCTCCAGTTAAGCATATCAAGTTAACTTTATCTTTATGAAGTTCTAGTATTTTTTTCTAAGTAGAACTTCCAATTTCGAACTAGTTAATAGCTAAGATTAATAATTAAGATCTGACATTTTACGGATTTCCTATACTATACATATTTCTATTTGTTACACTATTTCTGTTATGTAAGCCCACTTAGCTCAGAGGTTAGAGCATCGCATTTGTAATGCGAGGGTCATCGGTTCAAATCCGATAGTCGGCTTTTTTCTATATCGATGTTCCATGAACAAGAATCTCTCTTTTTCTCTTTTTCTCCGAATTAAATGGAGAATCCAGGATCTATTATGTGGTTCTACCTTACAATTTTGCTAGATACAAAACAATAAAATAAATAATATATATACAAAAAATCCAGATGTTGATGAAATTCCATTTTTTGTGGTACTTTAGTAGATTTTACTCTGTTTATCCTTTAGTTTAATTCAGTTTTAATTTTGATGTATTCTGTAATGTAAATACAATGAAATTAATTGTGTAAAATGAAATTTCAATAAAATAAACAAGGAGTCTTCATGTCCCGTTATCGAGGACCTCGTTTAAAAAAAATACGCCGTCTGGGAGCTTTACCAGGACTCACTAGAAAAACACCTAAATCCGGAAGTAATCTGAAAAAGAAATTCCATTCTGGGAAAAAAGAGCAATATCGTATTCGTCTTCAAGAAAAACAGAAATTGCGTTTTCATTATGGTCTGACAGAACGACAATTACTTAGATATGTACATATCGCTGGAAAAGCAAAAAGGTCAACAGGTCAGGTTTTACTACAATTACTTGAAATGCGTTTGGATAATATCCTTTTTCGATTGGGTATGGCTTCAACCATTCCTGGGGCCCGGCAATTAGTTAACCATAGACATATTTTAGTTAATGGTCGTATAGTCGATATACCAAGTTTTCGTTGCAAACCCCGAGATATTATTACTACGAAGGATAACCAAAGATCAAAACGTCTGATTCAAAATTCTATTGCTTCATCCGACCCGGGGAAATTGCCAAAGCATTTGACGATTGACACATTGCAATATAAAGGACTAGTTAAAAAAATCCTAGATAGGAAGTGGGTCGGTCTCAAAATAAATGAGTTGTTAGTTGTAGAATATTACTCTCGTCAGACTTGAACTTAACGAAAAAAGGAAAAGTTCATAGAATTTTCTTCCCCTTCCCCTTTCCCCGAACTAAATCGACCTAAGGCCCTTAATTCGTATTTTCCCATTCAACTAGCATAAATGGATTAACCCTAGGATCCTTTTTTCTTTTTTGTTCTTTCCTCTATGTGTATTTTACATACCACAGTAATTTACTATAAAAAATTTCTATTAAATAAAGGTATTATTGCTGGAATAAATTGTTATTTGATTTGATACATTGTGATCGTTAACGTTGATCAATTAAGAGAAACGGAAAGAGAGGGATTCGAACCCTCGGTAAACAAAAGTCTACATAGCAGTTCCAATGCTACGCCTTGAACCGCTCGGCCATCTCTCCTACATAATCTTATTATGGAAAATAAACTAAGTGAATAGCGAGTTTTCCTATTCCTGCAGTACAGGTACAACCACAACGGCTCGGGGGTTCCATGGTTCTATTGGAAAAATTCCTTTTCATCTAAGTGGAAGGATCCAGGATTTTTTTACTAGGAATTCCGCTCCCTCGAAAAGTTTTAGTTTGGGTTTTCCCCAAACCAAAGAAAAAGAGAATGGAAGAATTCTTCTTATTCCATAATAAAATAGAGGAACCCTAGAATTCTGTTTGCATAAGGTACGCTACGCCATACAATCGAAATCTAAAAAAGGGTATGAGACAATTAATGACTTTGAAAACGCGAAATAGCTGATGAGAGAAGTTATTGTTGAGAAATAGAAAAGTGGAATGAAATCCAATCTTAGTCAAATATTTCATATCTCTTCTTGTCCAAACAGAAGGAAAAGGAGACAATTTGAGCTGAGCGGAAAATCCATACCTCTCTTATCCATTTAGAGCATATGGATCGATCGATTTATAAGAATCGAATGTGTTTGTTTTTATGTTATTTTGTGAAGAAATGAAAACAATTCTATATAGAATGGGTTGGGAATTATGCCTAGATCCCGTATAAATGGAAATTTCATTGATAAGACCTCTTCAATTGTAGCCAATATTTTATTGCGAATAATTCCGACAACCTCAGGGGAAAAAAGGGCATTTACTTATTATAGAGATGGTGCGATTTGACTCTTTTTTTTTTTTTTTTTTTAGCCCTACCTACACCTCAGTCTTACGAGAAAGAGAGGGGGTTCGCATAGAGAGAACAAAATTAGTAAAGGAAACCCACGCTTGGGGAAGGTGAGGTGAACTAACAATTCCTTCTGTCGTGTATCCTCGATTGATGCGGCCTCAGATGCTTCAATTGTAGATTTGAGTATTGAGCGAAAGGTTACACCTACAGGATAGGTTCTGTATTACAGGCCAATCCTACTCTACTAGTACCATACCAATAGGCAGCATAGGGGAGAAAAGCACTACACCTAGAAATAGGAATCAACAAGAGAAAAACTTTGTTAGAAATTAGCCCTTTCCTGATCGGTATCAGGGCTGGGAAGAATGGTTGGGATAACAAACAACCATCAGGTTTGTACTTTGGATACCCCTATAACCATCAAAGATCGTTGAAGTGGCTAATTCCTCTAAATAGGAGGCGTTGAGAACAAAGAAATTCTTGGAGCTATCGTTTTCCTCTAGCATTAATAGAATTCATTGGTGTTAAGAAAAACCTCTTGCGGGAAGGTTGGCTAGAGATTTCTTGGAAAAATACCAGCCCCTTTCGGTTCATAATAAGATGGGACTAATTCTATTTTTATTCTATAGATTATTTCGCTTAGTACTATGTACAGAAGGGAGGAGCCGTATGAGATGAAAACCTCATGTACGGTTTTGGAACGGAGATTTTTTGAATAGAATGAACGACCGTAACGGATGTTGGCTCAATCCGAAGGAAATTATGCGGAAGCTTTGCAGAATTATTATGAAGCTACGCGACTAGAAATTGATCCCTATGATCGAAGTTATATACTCTATAATATAGGCCTTATACACACAAGCAATGGAGAGCATACAAAGGCTTTGGAATATTATTTCCGGGCACTAGAACGAAACCCCTTCTTACCGCAAGCTTTTAATAATATGGCCGTGATCTGTCATTACGTGCGACTATCTCCACTATAGAAAGAAGAAAAAAAAAGAAAGGATCAAATTTTCTAGTAAATACTAGAAAAAGGGCTTTCTACATAGGGATCGTCAAAACAACGATTTTGCCCTATCAGCTGTAGGAAGGAAGGACACTTCACGAGAATCAAAATAGGAAGAAAGTATGGCCTATACTACTACTCTATGGATAAAGTTCCCAAATTGATAGAGAAAGCACCGTAAAGATCCATTAGTGAGCGACTGGGTCGATACAACTAAAAAAAACTGCTTACTTATCCCA